ACTCATCAAGATAATTGGGAATTGGTAAAACTTAACTTAAAAAAAGAAGAGAAAAATGAAAAAAATTCTTTTTGGTTTGAAAAACCTATTGTAACTTTTCTTTTCGATTATAAACGATGGAATCGACCGTATAGGTATATAAAAAATGATCGATTTGAAAATGCTATACGGAATGAAATGTCACAATATTTTTTTTATATATGCCCAAGTGATGGAAAACAAATAATATCTTTTACATATCCACCAAGTTTATCGACTTTTTCAGAAATGATAGAACGCAAAATTTCTTTGTACACGACAGAAAAACTATCCCACGAAGACTTGTATAATTATTGGGTTCATACCAATGAACAAAAAAAATACAACTTGAACAATGAATTGATAAGTCGAATAAAAATTCTAGAAAAAGAGAAGGGATCTCTTGCTTTAGATATGCTAGAAAAAAGGACCAGATTATGCGATGATGAGAATGAACAAGAATACTTGCCAAAAAGGTATGATCCTTTTTTGAATGGACCTTATCGAGGAACAATAAAAAAATGGGATTCACGTGCAATCATGAACGATTTAATAACTTCCACAGCGAATTCCGTAGAAATGTTTTGGATAAATAAGATTCATGGTCTCTTTCATAATGATTCTCGAGAATTAGAACATCAAAAGAATACGTTTGGCTTTAGCGGGAAATTTTTATTGAATTCGATTGGGAATTCCTTAACCTCAATCGATGAATTATCTTTTGAACACGCACGACGAATTGATTCAGAAAGTCAAGCAAAATCTTTGAAATTTATATTCGATGTAATTTCAACTGATCCAAACGATCTAACAACAATTAGAAGGAAATCTATTGGAATGGAAGAAATCAGTAAAAGGGTTTCTCGTTGGTCATACAAATTGACAAACGATTTAGAAGAAGAGGAAGAAGAAAATGAAGAAGAATCGACGGAAGATCCCGAAATTCGTTCAAGAAAAGGCAAACGCGTGGTTATTTTTACTGATAACGGTCAGAGTACTAATTCCAGTACTAGTAATAATAATACTAGTAATAATAGCACTAATGATGAAGAAGAGGAAGTGGCTTTGATACGTTACTCACAACAATCGGATTTTCGCCGGGGTATAATTAAAGGATCCATGCGTGCTCAAAGACGTAAAACAGTTATTTGGGAAATGTTTCAAGCAAATGTGCATTCTCCACTTTTTTTTGATCGCATAGACAAAATATTTTTTTTTTCGTTTTTTGATATCTCTAAAATGATTAATCACATTTTTAGGAATTGGGTAGGAGAAAACCCAAAATTGCAAATTTCTTATTTTGAGGAGGAAGAGACAAAAGAAAAGGAGAAAACAAACGAGGAGAAAGAAGAAGAAAATGAACGAATAGCAATATCAGAAGCTTGGGATACCTTTATATTTACTCAAGCAATAAGAGGTTTCATGTTAGTAACCCAATCTTTTCTTAGAAAATACGTTATATTACCCTTATTGATAATAGCTAAAAATATTGGTCGTATGTTATTATTGCAATTCCCCGAATGGTACGAGGATTTGAAGGAATGGAATAAAGAAATGCATGTTAAATGTACCTATAATGGCGTTCAATTATCAGAAACAGAATTTCCCCAAAATTGGTTAACAGACGGCATTCAGATAAAGATTCTATTTCCTTTCTGTCTGAAACCTTGGCGAAGATCTAAAGTACGATCTCATCATAGAGATAGAGATCAGAAAATAAGGAAAAAGGAGAAAAAAGACAATTTTTGTTTTTTAACGGTCTGGGGAAGGGAAGCGGAACTACCTTTTGGGTCTCCCCGAAAACGACCTTCTTTTTTTGAACCCGTTTTTAACGAACTCGAAAAAAAAACGAGAAAAGCGAAAAGGCAATTTTTTCAAGTTATAAGGGTTTTCAAAGAAAGAGGAAAAGGTTTTATAAAAGTTTCAAAAGAAAAAACAAGAATAGTTCTAGTTATAAATCTAATAATGAAAGAACTTGAAAAAGTAAACCCCATTTTCTTATTGAAATTGAGAAAGGTAAAAGTATATGAATCGAATGAAAACGAAAAAGATTCCAATATAAATAATAAGATTATCCGAGAATCGACCATTCGAATTCGATCCGCGAATTGTGTAAATGAAAATTATTCACTCATAGAAACAAAAATGAAAGATCTTGCTAATAAGACAATCACAATTAGGACTCAAATAGAAGGAATCACAAAAGGCAATAAAAAAATAGTTCGAGCTTGTGATGATAAAAGATCGGAATCAAAGAAGGATATTTGGCAAATATTCAAAAGAAAAAATATCCGAGTAATACGTAAATCACATTATTTTATGAAATCCTTCGTTGAAAAAATATACATGGATATATTACTATGTATCATTAAGATTCCAAGGATCAATGCACAACTTTTCTTTGAATCAACAAAAAAAACTATCAACAAATCCATTTCCAACGCGGAAACAAATCAAGAAGGAATTGAGAAAACAAATCAAAATACAATGAACTTTATTTCGACTATAAAAAATCCGTTTTCTAATTTTTCTAATACTAATATTAGTAATCAAAATATTAGGAATAATAATTGTGACTTATCTTCTTTGTCTCAAGCCTATGTATTTTACAAATTATCACAAAATCAATTACTTAACAAGTATCATTTGAAATCTGTACTTCAATATCACCACACCTATCCTTTTCTTAGGGATATAATCAAGAATTATTGTACGACACGAGGAATATTTGATTCCAAATCAAGGCAAAAAAAAATCCATAAGTCTGGAATGAATAAATGGAAAAATTGGTTAAGGGGTCATTATCAATACAATTTATCTCATACCAAGTGGGATCACTTAGTACCGAAAAAATGGCGAAATAGAGTCAATCAATGTCGTACGATTCAAAAGAAAGACTCAATGAAATTAGATTTATATAAAAAAGAAAAAGACCAATTAATTCATTACACGAAACAAAATTACTATGCAGTGGACTCGTCGATAAGTCAAAAAGAAAAATGGAAAAAACATTACGGATATGATCTTTTGTCATATAAATATATAAATTATGGGAATAGTAAGGACTCGTATATTTCTGGATCAACATTACAAGTAGAGGACAAAAAAATTCCATATAATTTCAATACAAATACACCGAAATCCGAATCATTTTATAGATTGATAAGTATATCTATTAGTGATTATCTAGAAAAAAGATCTATTATTGATATGGACAAAAATATGGATAGAAAATTTTTTGATTGTAGAATTCTCCATTTTTGCCTTAGAAATAATATCGATATTGAGACCTGGGCCAATACGCATACCGGCACCAAGATTCATAAAAATGCTAAAACGGAAACTCAAAATTATCAAAAATTGGAAAAAAAGGATCCTTTTTCTTTTACGATTCATCACAAAATCAACCCATCCAATCAAAAAAATATTTTTTTTGATTGGATAGGAATGAATCAAGAAGGGTTATATCATACCATATCAAATTTAGAACCTTGGTTTTTCCCAGAATTTGTACTACTTTTTGATGTGTATAAGATTAACCCGTGGATCATACCAATAAAATTACTTATTTTTCATTTATATGAAAAAAATATTTCTATATTAGCTAATCAAAAAGAATATCTTGAATTAGAAAATTCCAACCAAAAAAAAAACAAACAACAAGGTCAAGGAGATTTTGTATCAGATCTACGAAAACAAAACAAAAAGAAAAATCTTGAAGAAGATTACACGGGAGCAGACATTAAAAAAGGTAGAAAGAAAAAACAATTCAAGAGCAAGAAAGAAGAAGAACTGGATTTCTTCCTGAAAAAATATTTTCTTTTTCAATTAAGGTGGGATGATTCCTTGAATCAAAGAATGATCAATAATATCAAGGTATATTGTCTCCTACTTAGACTGATAGATCCAAGAGAAATTGCTATATCCTCAATTCAAAGAGGAGAGATGCATCTGGATGTAATGTGGATTCAGAAAGAACTAACTCTTACAGAATTGATAAAAAGAGGAATATTTATTATCGAACCAATTCGTTTATCTATGAAAAAGGATGGAAAATCTATTATATATCAAACCATAGGTATTTCATTGGTTGATAAGAATAAGCGACAAACTAATGGAAAATGCATAATAAAAAGCGGATATGTTGAAAAAAAGAATTTTGATGAATCCATTGCACAACACAGCAATATGCTTGTGAATAGAAACAGAAATCATTTTGATTTCCTTGTTCCCGAAAATATTCTATCTCCCAGACGTCGTAGAGAATTTCGAATTTTAATTTGTTTCAATTCCCGGAATTGGAATGTTGTGAATCGAAATCCACTATTTTGCAATCAAAACAACATAAAAAACTGGGGACAATTTTTAAACGGGGAAAAGCATCTTAATACAGATGCAAATAAATTCATTAAATTCAAATCGTTTCTTTGGCCCAATTATCGATTAGAAGATTTAGCTTGTATGAATCGTTATTGGTTTGATACCAATAACGGTAGTCATTTCAGTATGTCAAGAATACATATGTATCCACGATTCAGAATTAGTTAATAGTATATTTCCTATATATCTATCGCATGCCATATTCGGTGGATAAAAACCGAAAGATATACACATACACCATGTTACATTCTGATAAATGTATCATCCCTTTCTATCCAAATCAAATTACAAATTTGATTTGGATAAATTTGGATAAAATTAATATCAATTTAAAGTAGTGTATATGAAGAAATCCAAATTTTTTTGTACTAGATTCAAATAACTGGAACTAACTGGTATAATAATAATAATTATTTTTCCTGATCGGTAAAATCCACAGAAAAGAAAAAAATAGAAAAATTGGTTTTTTATGGTCAAAAATTCATTCATCTTAGCTATTCGACAAGAAAAAGAAAAAAATTGCGGATCTGTTGAATTTCAAGTATTCAGTTTTACGGATAATATACGGAGACTCACTTCACATTTGGAATTACATAAAAGAGATTTTTTATCACAAAGGGGCCTACGGAAAATTCTGGGAAAACGTCAACGGCTACTGGATTATTTGTCAAAGAGAAATAGAGTACGTTATAAGAAATTAATTGGTCAATTAGGTATTCGGGAGTCAAAAACTCGTTAATTTTAAGGTTGGTTTGCATTTTTTTCTTTAGTTATTAGTAGTTATTAAATTTTTCATTTTGATGAACTTCGTTTGATAAATTCATGGAATAATGAATTAAGGAAGAAAAGATATGACTGTACCGGCTACAAGAAAAGATCTCATGATAGTTAATATGGGTCCTCATCATCCATCAATGCATGGTGTTCTTCGACTGATCGTTACTCTTGATGGTGAAGATGTTATTGACTGTGAACCCGTATTGGGTTATTTACACAGAGGGATGGAAAAAATAGCAGAAAATCGAACAATTATACAATATTTGCCTTATGTAACACGGTGGGATTATTTAGCCACTATGTTCACAGAAGCAATAACAGTAAATGCACCAGAACGATTGGAAAGTGTTCAAGTACCTAAAAGAGCCAGTTACATTAGAGTCATTATGCTGGAATTGAGTCGTATAGCTTCTCATTTATTATGGCTTGGGCCCTTTATGGCGGATATCGGCGCACAGACTCCCTTTTTCTATATTTTCAGAGAAAGGGAATTGTTATATGATCTATTCGAAGCTGCTACGGGTATGCGAATGATGCATAATTATTTCCGTATTGGGGGGGTTGCTGCTGATCTGCCTTATGGCTGGATAGATAAATGTTTGGATTTCTGTGATTATTCTTTAACAGGAATTGCTGAATATCAAAAACTTATTACACGGAATCCCATTTTTTTGGAACGAGTTGAAGGAGTGGGCATTATTGGTGGAGAAGAAGCAATAAATTGGGGTTTATCAGGGCCGATGTTACGTGCTTCTGGAATACAATGGGATCTTCGTAAAGTTGATAGTTATGAGTGTTACAATAAATTCGATTGGGAAGTCCAATGGCAAAAAGAAGGAGATTCACTAGCTCGTTATTTAGTCCGAATCGGTGAAATGAAGGAATCTATAAAAATTATTCAACAGGCTCTAGAAGGAATTCCTGGGGGACCCTATGAAAATTTAGAAGTCCGGCGCTTTGATAGAGCAAAAAATGCCGAATGGACTAATTTTGAATATAGATTTATTACTAAAAAACTTTCACCCAATTTTGAATTGTCGAAACAAGAACTTTATGTAAGAGTAGAAGCCCCAAAAGGAGAATTAGGAATTTATTTGATAGGAGATAGTAGTGTTTTCCCCTGGAGATGGAAAATTCGCCCACCTGGTTTTGTCAATTTGCAAATTCTCCCTCAATTAGTTAAAAGAATGAAATTGGCCGATATCATGACGATACTAGGCAGTATAGATATCATTATGGGAGAAGTTGATCGTTGAAATGATAATTGATACGACAGAAGTAGAAGTACAAGCTATCCATTCTTTTTCTAGATTGGAATCCTTAAAAGAAGTTTATGGACTCATATGGATCTTTGTTCCCATTTTAACCCTTCTATTAGGAATCACAATAGGGGTCCTAGTAATTGTGTGGTTAGAAAGAGAAATATCCGCAGCAATACAACAACGTATTGGGCCTGAATATGCCGGTCCGTTGGGGATTCTTCAAGCTCTAGCAGATGGGACCAAATTACTTTTTAAAGAGGACCTACTTCCATCTAGAGGAGATATTCGTTTGTTTAGCGTGGGACCGTCTATAGCGGTCATATCAGTTCTACTAAGTTATTTAGTAATTCCTTTTGGATATCGCCTTATTTTAGCCGATCTCAGTATAGGTGTTTTTTTATGGATCTCCATTTCAAGTATTGCTCCTATTGGACTTCTTATGTCAGGATATGGATCGAACAATAAATATTCCTTTTTAGGTGGTCTACGGGCTGCTGCTCAATCTATTAGTTATGAAATACCATTAACTCTATGTGTATTATCAATATCTCTACGTGTGATTCGTTGGAACATGATTATTTTCCTTTCTCTCTAGAAATAAAGTAAGGAGGTTGAATATATTGAATGGATATTTTCATTTTTTATTCATCATTAGGGTTGATGAGTTAAACTAGATAGTTATATGAGTAAAATCAAACTGCTTAGAAATTTGCAGTAAGAAGAGAAAATCTCATTCCCTATGTACAAGAATATAAACATAAGCAGTATATAAACTGTTTACCCCAAGATTAAGATTCTTTGACTAATTCTCATATCTTGAAGCGGGTACAAAAGATCAACGTATGGGGGTTCTACTACTTTTTTATATGTATTACCATACGGGGGATCAATCAAAAATCAGTGAACAGTTAGGAACACCAAGGTACAAAAAAGATTAGTAATGGAGATAATATAAGGTATCAAAAAACGGTATTTTTATATAAAACTTTGGATAAAACGAATCATAATGGGGACTTTAAGTTGGTAGAAATGACCAAGCAGTACTTCCCCACGATTCCGATCTAGAGTATGCTCCTATTCACTGATTAAAGAAATGATTATCAAAAACGAATTAATCCTTTATTTTTTTTTTCAGAGTACCCCCCCTCTTAGAAAGAAGAACAGGAACAAAAGAAATAGAATTCCAAAATAGAATGAGAAAAATGAATAAATAATAATGCAAAAGATCTTTATTTATTATTTTCCCCATCCATATCTATACATAATATATAGAATTCTTATCATGAATTTTGAATTAATACCCAATTCTTTCTTTATAGAACATATTTATTGATATAACGAGTATTTTATTAAAAGATTAAGTTATTACCAAACAAAGAGAAATTCAAATTGTAATGGATAAGATCAATTCGGAAGCACCTTTTCTATTTGAGCAGACGGAATTTCATTGGTCTAATTTTTGGCTTCCCGATGTATATTTACCATCCAAATAAGGATGGAGATAATATCGAGCAAGTCCTTACATTTATTTGTGGCCATAGAGGAGCCGTATGAAGCCGAGGTCTCATGTACGGTTTTGAAATAGCGATGCGAGCAGTGATGTTATTATCGACTATGATTATCTAACAGTTTAAGTACAGTTGATATAGTTGAGGCGCAGTCAAAATATGGATTTTGGGGGTGGAATCTGTGGCGTCAGCCTATTGGGTTTGTTGTTTTTCTAATTTCTTCTCTAGCAGAATGTGAAAGATTACCCTTCGATTTACCAGAAGCAGAGGAAGAATTAGTAGCAGGTTATCAAACAGAATATTCAGGTATCAAATACGCTTTATTTTACCTTGCTTCTTACCTAAATTTATTAGTTTCTTCATTATTTATAACAGTTCTTTACTTAGGTGGATGGAATTTCTCTATTCCGTATATATCTATTCCTGAACTTTTCGGAATAAATCAAATGGATGGAGTCTTTGGAACGACAATTGGGATATTTATTACATTAGCTAAAGCTTATTTGTTTCTGTTCATTCCTATCGCAGCAAGATGGACTTTACCTAGAATGAGAATGGACCAGTTATTAAATCTTGGATGGAAATTTCTTTTACCTATTTCCCTGGGTAATCTATTATTGACAACTTCTTCCCAACTTGTTTCACTATAAATACTATAAAATAATAGAATAAGATAACGATATTCTAGATTCATAATCGATCTCAAACAAGAGAAAGAAACATCAATTTATTCACGGAGATCCACAATATGTTCCCTATGGTAACCGGGTTCATAAATTATGGTCAACAAACAATACGAGCAGCAAGGTACATTGGTCAAAGTTTCATAATTACCTTATCCCATACAAATCGTTTACCTGTAACTATTCAATATCCTTATGAAAAATCGATCACATCAGAGCGTTTCCGTGGTCGAATCCACTTTGAATTTGATAAATGTATTGCTTGTGAAGTATGTGTTCGTGTATGTCCCATAGATCTACCCGTTGTTGATTGGAAATTTGAAAAAAATATTAAAAAGAAACAATTGCTTAATTATAGTATTGATTTTGGGGTCTGTATATTTTGTGGTAACTGTGTCGAGTATTGTCCAACAAACTGTTTATCAATGACTGAAGAATATGAACTTTCTACTTATGATCGTCACGAATTGAATTATAATCAAATTGCTTTGGGTCGGTTACCAATGCCAGTAATTGGAGATTACACAATTCAAACAGTTATGAATTCGACTCAAATCAAAAGAGACAAGGATAACCTCCTTGATTCAAGAACGGTTACTGATTACTAAGATTTCCTTTTGATATAAAGGATCCAAGCCCCCTTTTTTTGTTGGTCAGAAATTACAAATAATAACTATTGATTGTTGAGAATCACTCTTTGTTTTAAACTGAGAATATGGTTTAGTGATGATTTTCAAATAGAAAATTCCAACTATTCTTTTCTTTTTTCTTTTAGATAAAAATAGAAAATAGATAAAAAGGAAAGTAGGATTGGCCAATAACTTTAATAACTTTATCTATATCTACATTAATCCATATTAAGATTGAATTCAATTAGGAACTCATCATATACAAGAAAAAAAAAAATAAAGGTAACACCCTTTTCTTTCCTGGACTATTTAGTAAGGTCATGAAATATTTCGACTTATTTATCTGTTATACATAATGGATTTACCTGGACCAATACACGATATACTTGTAGTATTTCTGGGATTAGTTCTTATATTAGGAGGTCTAGGAGTAGTATTATTTACCAATCCAATTTATTCTGCCTTTTCATTGGGATTGGTTCTTGTTTGTATATCCTTATTCTATATTCTATCAAACTCCTATTTTGTAGCTGCCGCACAGCTCCTTATTTATGTAGGAGCCATAAATGTCTTAATCATATTTGCTGTTATGTTCATGAATGGTTCAGAATATTCGAACGATTCCTATTTTTGGACTGTTGGGGATGGAGTCACTTCACTGGTTTGTATAAGTATTCTTTTTTCACTAATTACTACTATCTTAGATACGTCATGGTACGGAATTATTTGGACTACAAGATCAAATCAGATTATAGAGCAGGACCTTATTAGTAACGTTCAACAAATTGGAATTCATTTATCAACCGATTTTTATCTTCCATTTGAACTCATTTCTATAATTCTTTTAGTTTCTTTGATAGGTGCAATTACTATGGCTCGTCAATAAGAAATCCTTAGAATTAATACAATTATTAGAAATTCGAAATCCAATGAAAAAGGAAAAGTTTTTCATTTAATCTACTGCTGATACCCTCTTTTTTCTGTAATTACTCGATTATGGTCAATCAAATCGGTTGAATTGTTGTTCATATTGAAATGAATCGAGATTCATGAGGAGTTAGCCAATGATGTTTGAACATATACTTTTTTTGAGCGTCTACTTATTTTCTATCGGTATCTATGGATTGATCACAAGTCGAAACATGGTTAGAGCACTTATGTGTCTTGAGCTTATACTAAATTCGGTTAATATGAATCTCGTAACATTTTCTAATATATTTGATAGTCGCCAATTAAAAGGAGACATTTTCTCAATCTTTGTTATAGCCATTGCGGCTGCGGAAGCAGCTATTGGGCTAGCTATTGTTTCGTCGATTTATCGTAACAGAAAATCAACTCGTATCAATCAATCAAATTTGTTGAATAATTAGTCATAACTATCATATAAATATAAATAAAGACATAAATAATATAATAAAATAATATAAATAAAATATAGATATAAATTATTTCATTTTTTATTCTTTATTTTTATAGTAATATGTATAGTAATATATTTTTATATTACTATTGAAATATTGATGATCTGTTGGCCAATGTCAATGTGAAGTCATATGTGTGACTTGTATAATCATGGTTGTTGAAACGGAAATCAAAGTCTCTTGGTCCTTTCTCATGAACAGATTTAGAAATATATTGATTTTTAACATTAGATTTTTTTGATAAACCATTGATTCGTCTGGTGTCTACAATACAATATAAATATATAATTCATTTCCTCCTGATTTTACTTTACCAGATCGAAAATTTTTTATGTTCAAAACTGGAATTTATAGACCCAATGTCACATTCAGTAAAAATTTATGATACATGTATAGGGTGTACTCAATGTGTACGAGCCTGCCCCACAGATGTATTGGAAATGATACCTTGGGACGGATGTAAAGCTAAGCAAATTGCTTCCGCGCCAAGAACCGAGGACTGTGTAGGTTGTAAGAGATGTGAATCCGCCTGTCCAACAGATTTTTTGAGTGTCCGCGTTTATTTATGGCATGAAACAACTCGCAGCATGGGTCTATCTTATTGATACGTTATAAAAAACTCCACTTGAATCATTTGATTCCTTTTTACCGACAAAAACCCGTACTCGAGAAAATATATTATTCCGAGCACGGGTTTTTTGGTCAAAACGCATCTTGTCTTTATCACGAGTTATTTCCCTTGGTTAACACTACTTGTAGTTTTGCCGATATTCGCGGGTTCTTCAATTTTCTTTCTTCCTCATAGGGGGAATAAGGTATTTAGGTGGTATACTTTATGTATATGCTTATTAGAACTCCTTCTAACAACCCATGTGTTCTGTTATCATTTCCAATTGGATGATCCATTGATTCAATTGGAGGAGGATTTTAAATGGATAAATATTTTTGATTTTCACTGGAGACTGGGAATCGATGGACTTTCCATAGGACCTATTTTACTGACAGGATTTATCACTACTTTAGCCACTTTAGCAGCTTGGCCTGTTACTCGAAATTCGCAATTGTTCTATTTCCTGATGTTAGCAATGTACAGTGGTCAAATAGGATTATTTTCTTCTCGAGACCTTTTACTTTTTTTTCTCATGTGGGAGTTAGAATTAATTCCTGTTTACTTACTTTTATCCATGTGGGGAGGAAAGAAACGTTTGTACTCAGCTACAAAGTTTATTTTGTACACTGCAGGGGGTTCCATTTTTCTTTTAATAGGAGTTCTAGGTATGGGTTTATATGGTTCCAATGAACCGATATTGGATTTTGAAAGATTAGCTAATCAGTCATATCCTGTGACATTAGAAATAATATTATATTTGGGCTTCCTTATTGCTTATGCTGTCAAATCGCCGATTATACCCCTACATACATGGCTACCAGATACCCATGGGGAAGCGCATTACAGTACATGTATGCTTCTAGCTGGAATCTTATTAAAAATGGGGGCATATGGATTGATTCGGATCAATATGGAATTATTACCGCACGCCCACTCTATATTTTCTCCCTGGTTGGTGATAATAGGGACAATACAAATAATCTATGCAGCTTCAACCTCTCTTGGTCAACGCAATTTAAAAAAGAGAATAGCCTATTCTTCTGTATCTCACATGGGTTTCATAATTATAGGAATTGGTTCTATAACCGACATGGGACTCAACGGAGCCATTTTACAAATACTCTCTCATGGATTTATTGGTGCTGCACTTTTTTTCTTGGTAGGAACGAGTTGTGATAGAATACGTCTTGTTTATCTCGACGAAATGGGGGGGATATCCATCCCAATGCCAAAAATATTTACCATGTTTAGTAGTTTCTCGATGGCTTCTCTTGCATTGCCAGGAATGAGTGGTTTTGTTGCAGAATTAGTAGTCTTTTTTGGAATAATTACCAGTCCAAAATATCTTTTAATGCCCAAAATACTAATTACCTTTGTAATGGCAATTGGAATGATATTAACTCCTATTTATTTATTATCTATGTTACGTCAGATGTTTTATGGATACAAACTATTCAATGTTCCAAACTCCAATTTTGTGGATTCTGGACCACGAGAACTATTTGTTTCAATCTGTATCTTTTTACCCGTAATAGGGATTGGTATTTATCCTGATTTTGTTCTTTCGCTATCAGTTGACAAGGTACAAGCTATCCTATCTAATTATTTTCATAGATAGTTTTCATTAATCAGATAGAAAACAAAGTCTTAGAATTTTGAATTTGAAGATTTTTGAGCTGTACAACACAAAAAAATAAAGTTAATTAGAATTATAAAATTATAATAAGATATATTCCGAGTTTTTGAGAACCATTTGAATCAAGGAATCATTCAAATGGTTCTCAAAAACCTGCGCAAACTTTCTATTACGTATAGTACGGGGGTCTTATGTATTCCTCGTGGAATTTATTCAATTAGATGTTAATGTGAATGAACCATAACTATGTAGACCTATTCCTAATAGATTGATCCCAAAATAGCATATCCAAATTATAAGAAATCCTATAGACGCTACAAGTGACGAATTCGTACCTTGCAAACTTTGATTTGTTCTAGTATGTGAATAAATCGCGAATATGGTCCAAGTAATAAATGCCCAAGTTTCTTTGGGGTCCCAATTCCAATAAGATCCCCATGCCTCGTTAGCCCATACTGCTCCAGAAAGAATACCTATGGTTAAAAAGGTAAACCCTAAACTAATGACACGATAACTCCAATAATCCAAACGCCGAGTTAATTGATATTTGTAATAATTTCGAAATGGAACAAAAGAATGAAAATTAAAAACATTTTTTTTTTTGTTCAAGTATTCGATTTTGTCAAAGAAAAATGACTTAATCTTAATTAAGAAAATTTTTCTTTGACAAAAAATATCGACATTTTTACGAAATGTAATGACTAGAAAAGCGACTGATAATAACGACCCACATAAAAGAGCTGCATAGCTCAATAACATCATACTTACGTGCATCATTAACCACTGAGATTGTAGAGCAGGTACTAATCTTGACGATTGATGCATTTCACTTGAAAGACCCGATGTGGCGAAACCTTGGGTAAAAATGGCACTTGGGGCGGTTATTGCGCTTAAATCATTTTTATGATTCCATATCTTGGAAATTAGATGAATAATGGAAAAACTCCACGAAAGGAAGATTAAAGACTCGTATAAATTACTTAATGGAAAATGTCTCGAAGAAATCCAACGAGTAACTAATAATCCTGTTATAGAAAAAAAAGTAACTATCATTCCTTTTTCCGACGAATCACGCAACCCTATGATTTCGTGTACTAATAGGGTCATCAAATGAATCGTAATCACAATTGAAATGATCGAAAAAGAGAGATGAGTTAATATATGTTCTAAAGTCACAAATATCATACATAAAAAAGGTCCCATTACAGAATGGAAATCGGGAATTAAATACATTATAGGATCCATTGTATCTTTTTTACAGTATGCCGCCACTCGGACTCGAACCGAGATGCTCTAGCACTGCTTCCTAAGAGCAGCGTGTCTACCGATTTCACCATAGCGGCTTACTTGAAATAATAATAATCAATTCATGTTGAATCGTCTAGATCTAGATTCAAGGATTCAATATAGTTTAGGAAATATTAGAACTGATAAATAAGAGCTCTTTTAAATTCATCTTTGAATTTTCAATAATTTTTACTTAGGTTAGTATCATCGTAGGTTCAGTTTTGAGAATCAACTTTTACGTATTATCTGTATATTAAGCTCTCCCGGAACACTTGTAACTTGAAATACAAATTTTGTTTTCAGTCGAAACAGAAACTAAGAATTGTGAATTGTCCTCTTTTTATATTTTTTATTTATTTTGAATTGAATCCACGAAATCAGATAAATGAAAAACAAATTGTCAAAGAGATTTTTTTTCTAAACGAACAAAAAAAAATAAATAGGATTTCATATGTATCACAATTCAATTACAAAATTGAAGTAATTTTTCTAACAATTTTGATACTTTTCTTAGTATCATTAAGTATTAATTAATTAATTTAAATATATTTAAATATGTAATATAAAATTAATATAATACTTTTTGTTGTTTGTTGTATACATAATTTCTAAATAAAATTATGATAATATTTATGAAACCAACTTGGTCTTGAGTTAGGCATATAATAAAACAAAAGAGTTTCAGCATCCATCACAATTTTCTTTTCACAACGGAAAAATAGAATGAACAAAGATTTTTCCATTGTGAAAAGAAAATGAATAGGAAAAAAACATCTCACGAATTAATAAATAGATTCTAATAAAAACTAGAATGAAAAAAAGATAATGATACTTAGAACCGACAGATAGAGAAATTCTTATTCTACATATAATAGCAGCTAGTTCTAACTAATATTGTATTGAGTTCAATACATCAATACATTTAGTTAAAGGAAATTATTCATATTCCAAAATTGGAAATTCTTCTAGCCATGGAAATTCCGATTATTCCAAGATTTTCTTATTTGTTTGTCGCACAAAAAAACTTTTTGAATCTCCAGTAGAAACTGACTTTGCTAAAGAAAAAGCTTTTATTGCAGCTAAATATCCTTTTTTCTTCCAAATATTTCTACGAATACGTTTTTTTGATATAGAAGTACGTTTTTTTGGAACTGCCATTCAAAAAAAAAAGAGTTACTAATTTTTATTGTTGTATGTGAAAGACATGTATTGCTCAAAATAGATCGTTCTTTTTAGTCATTTTCTATACTTAACTTAATTTCGTCGATAATAGTTTTTTCATAACATACAATACAAATATATTATTTATATATTTATATATAAATATATGTATAACATGCATGTCACATATATAACAATGTCACATATTAACACACTAGGCAAAAAAATAGAAGAAAGGGGGGGGGGAAATTCGAAAAGGAATTTTTATGATTATTAGTTTGGAATTGAATAAGCTCATATTGCCGTGTCTATAATTGAAATTCAAACTTAAACTACAATTAGTGGTTAATATGTTAAACAAGACATTCTATTACCTAAGAAGGAGAACCTCAATTTTTAGTTTTTTTTTTTCAGTTCTATACGAAATAAAGAGTATTATAATATTTCTGATACTTTCTTATTGGATTGGAATCCAATCAATTAGTTCCGCAATGGGTTAGGTAATTACTACAAATAAAATCACTAGAATAACTAGGTCTTTTTTTTTTTAGTTGATTTATTGAGGCATACTATGATTTATATTCTACTGTTTTGGTATGATTGTTTTTACTTACTATACTATAGTATATGATATGATTAGTATATGATATGATTACATATTGCCAGAATAGGAGGGTAGTATAGTCGTAGAATGATTCAAAATCTCATATTTCCCATTTTTTTTTATGGAACATACATATAAATATGCATGGATAATACCCTTTCTTCCATTTCCAGTTACTATGTTAATAGGCTTTGGACTTCTGCTTATTCCGACAGCAACAAAAAATATTCGTCGTATGTGGGCTTTTCCGAGTGTTTTGATGCTAAGTATAGCTATGGCATTTTCGGCCAATCTATCCATTCAGCAAATAAATGGAAATTTTATATATCAATATCTATGGTCTTGGACCGTCAATAATGATTTTTCTTTAGAGTTCGGACACTTGATCGATCCACTTACTTCTATTATGTCAATATTAATTACTACTGTTGGAATCATGGTTCTTATTTATAGTGACAATTATATGTCTCACGATCAAGGATATTTGAGATTTTTTGCCTATATGAGTTTTTTCAATAGTTCTATGTTAGGATTAGTTACTAGTTCCAATTTGATACAAATTTATATTTTTTGGGAACTTGTAGGAATGTGTTCCTATTTATTAATAGGTTTTTGGTTCACACGACCGAGTGCGGCAAGTGCTTGCCAAAAAGCTTTTGTAACCAATCGTATAGGGGATTTTGGTTTATTATTAGGAATTTTAGGACTTTATTGGATAACTGGTAGTTTAGAATTTCGGGATTTGTTCGAAATAGTTAATAACTTGGTTCATCATAATGGAGTAAATTCCTTATTTGCTACTCTGTGTGCTTCTTTTTTATTCGTTGGTGCAGTTGCTAAATCCGCACAATTCCCCCTTCACATATGGTTACCTGATGCTATGGAAGGACCCACTCCCATTTCTGCTCTTATACATGCTGCTACTATGGTAGCAGCGGGAATTTTTCTTGTAGCTCGGCTTCTTCCTCTTTTCATAGTTATACCTTCCATAATGAATATCATTTCTTCAATAGGCGTAATAACAGTACTATTAGGAGCTACTTTGGCTCTTGCTCAAAGAGACATTAAAAGAAGTTTAGCTTACTCGACAATGTCTCAATTGGGTTATATTATGTTAGCTCTGGGTATAGGTTCTTATCGAGCCGCTTTATTCCATTTGATCACTCATGCCTATTCGAAAGCTTTATTGTTTTTGGGATCCGGATCAATTATTCATTCAATGGAACCCATTGTTGGATATTCACCAGATAAAAGTCAAAATATGGTTCTTATGGGCGGTTTAACAAAATATGTTCCAATTACAAGAATTACCTTTTTATTAGGTACACTCTCCCTTTGTGGTATTCCGCCTCTTGCTTGTTTTTGGTCCAAAGATGAAATTCTTAATGATAGTTGGTTGTATTCACCAACTTTCGCAATAATAGCTTCCTTTACAGCGGGATTAACCACATTTTATATGTTTCGGATGTATTTACTTACCTTTGATGGACATTTGCGCATTCATTTTAAAAATTACAGTAGCAC